GAACTATGGGACAAAAAATAAATCCACTGGGTTTCAGACTTGGTACAACCCAAGGTCATCATTCTGTTTGGTTTGCACAACCAAAAAATTATTCTGAAGGTCTCCAAGAAGATCAAAAAATAAGAAACTGTATCAAGAATTATGTACAAAAAAATATGAAAATATTTTCTGGCGTTGAGGGAATTGCACGTATAGAGATTCAAAAAAGAATCGATGTGATTCAAGTAATAATATATATGGGATTCCAAAAATTATTAATAGAGGGTAGACCTAAAAGAATCGAAGAATTACAGATGAATATACAAAAAGAAATGAATTGTGTGAACCGAAAACTAAACATTTCTATTACAAGAATTTCAAACCCTTACGGCGACCCTAATATTCTTGCGGAATTCATAGCCGGACAATTAAAGAATAGAGTTTCATTTCGAAAAGCAATGAAAAAGGTTATTGAATTAACCGAACAAGCCAATACAAAAGGAATTCAAGTACAAATTGCAGGACGTCTTGACGGAAAAGAAATTGCACGCGCCGAATGGATTAGAGAGGGCAGGGTTCCTCTACAAACCATTCAAGCTAAAATTGATTATTGTTCCTATGCAGTTAGAACTATTTATGGGATATTAGGCATAAAAATTTGGATATTTGTAGACGAGGAATAGTAAACCACTACTTGACTTGTCTTTCCATTCGATCCATTGATAGAACAAAAAATGATAAACTTTTTCATTCTTTTTTTTGTTCAAGTTCAATGAAAATAAAGGAGCAATTCTATAGGGTTGAATAAAATAAAAAAAAAAAATTGGATTTAGTATTTGATAGAATTGCTATGCTTAGTGTGCGACTCGTTGGTTTTTTAGAGGCAGGATTAAAAAAAAAAAAAGAACTGACCCATACTATGAACTAATAAATAGAGAACTAATAACCAATTCATCGCTTCGCATTATCCGGTCCAAAACAAAAAAGCAGTCAAGACAAGATATGATAGATTAGCATATCATTGCAGCAATTGAAATTATTTTTGCATAATACAGAAGAGTTGTAAAACAAAATAGAAAATTATGCGGATAATATGGAAGGATGAGAGAAAGAGAGAAAAAGAATAGCAATGATATACGATTCCAATTTGTAAGGTCTATGAGTCATCTCATAAAAGCCAATGTAATAAAGCATCAATGCCGATTGATCTAGAATTTCATTAATCTATTCATAGAATTAGAATCATAGAACAAAAAAATCAAGAGCCTCGAGTCAACAAAGACTGATAAGATTGACTCAAAAACAAATTTCATTAGAGGCCCCATTGTAGAATTAAGACCTAATCATTAATTAAGAAGCGATGGGAACGACGAAACCTGTGAATACACAAGATTCTATTGAAAATGAAAACGAATCTTAATGATTCATTGGATGGGATGGCGAAAGAAACAAGGGGATAATCGATTTATTCTGAGGAGTCGTGGATTAACCCTACAAATGAAGGAAACATGGAAAGGCTAAATATTCGCCCGCGAGAGTTTTAAAGATTCGTTATAACAAAACAAAAAAAAAAACGACATTATCTAAAATCGAAAAATAGAAATAATTATCTATAAATCATAAATAAACCATAAATCTATAATAGAGCACATAGTTCTATAGAAACACATAAAATTCTAAATAATACAAATTTAGAATAAATAGATTAGCTGAAATCTTAAAGAGTTTCAGGATTCAATATATTATTCATCAACTACATGTATATAGTACATGTATATAGTTTTTTTAATCATTTGATTCGCGAGGAGCTGGATGAGAAGAAACTCTCATGTCCAGTTCTGTAGTAGAGATGAATTGAGAAACAAGCATCAACTATAACCCCAAAAGAACCAGATTCCGTAAACAACATAGAGGAAGAATGAAAGGAATATCTTATCGAGGTAATCGTATTTGTTTCGGTAGATATGCTCTTCAGGCCCTTGAACCCGCTTGGATTACATCTAGACAAATAGAAGCGGGGCGTCGGGCAATAACACGAAATGTACGCCGCGGTGGAAAAATATGGGTACGTATATTTCCCGACAAACCGGTTACCTTAAGACCTACGGAAACACGTATGGGTTCGGGGAAAGGATCTCCCGAATATTGGGTAGCTGTCGTCAAACCAGGTAGAATCCTTTATGAAATGGGCGGAGTATCAGAAAATATAGCCAGAAAAGCTATTTCAATAGCCGCGTCCAAAATGCCTATACAAACTCAATTCATTATTTTGGGATAAAAATGTGGAACCGAAGGAAAAAGAAAAAAAGGCCTTTGGGATGAAAAAAAATCGCAAGTTTCTTTCTTTTTTTTTTTTGTTTTGGACAAAGAATATTTCTTTTTTTTCTTTGCATTGAAAGAAGAGGTTAAAAAATGATATGATCCAATCTCAGACCCATTTAAATGTAGCAGATAACAGTGGAGCCCGAGAATTAATGTGTATTCGAATCATAGGGACTAGTAATCGTCGATATGCTCATATCGGTGACGTTATAGTTGCTGTGATCACGGAAGCAGTACCAAACTCCCCTCTAGAAAGATCCGAAGTGATCAGAGCTGTAATTGTACGTACTTGTAAAGAACTCAAACGTGACAACGGTATGATAATAAGATATGATGACAATGCAGCAGTTGTCATTGATCAAGAAGGAAATCCAAAGGGAACTCGAATTTTTGGCGCGATCGCCCGAGAATTGAGACAGTTAAATTTCACTAAAATAGTTTCATTAGCACCTGAAGTATTATAAGATAAAATAAGATAAAGCATTATAAGATGAGATATAACATTTAAGATTAGAATATGATTATGATATAGTTATAGTATTTGACGGAAATAGATTCAATTCAAATGAATTTAGTAGATTGTATTTCACGCATACACCTTATACTTATAACTTAGAATAAAATAGAACTTAAAATAAAATAAAAAAAAGAATTAATTTATAAAAAAAAAAGAGTATGTTGATTATATCAAAATTAGGGGACAAGAAAAATTGTAGTTTATCATGGGGAGGGACACTATTGCTGACATAATAACATCTATACGAAATGCTGACATGGATAGAAAAGGAAGCCTTCGAATAGCATCCACTAACATCAACGAAAACATTAGTAAAATACTTTTAAGAGAGGGTTTTATTGAAAATGTGAGGAAACACCAGGAAGGAAACAAAATTTTTTTCGTTTTAACCCTACGACATAGAAGGAATAGGAAAGGGCCATATAGAACTAGTTTCAATTTAAAACGGATCAGTAGACCCGGTCTACGAATCTATTCTAACTATCAAAAAATTCCTAGAATTTTAGGCGGAATGGGGATTGTAATTCTTTCTACTTCTCGGGGTATAATGACAGACCGAGAGGCTCGACTAAAAAGAATCGGTGGAGAAATCTTGTGTTATATATGGTAATCTTTCCGATGTCCGAGACTTCCCTTTCTGTGAAAAAAAAGACAGAAAGAACGGGTTTCTAATATCATTCCCCTCCACATTCCTTTAGTTAGTTGATACTTCAAGAGGATTTTAGACAGAATAGAATGAAATGAAAGAACAAAAAAAAAATGGATTCAGGAAGGTTTAATTACTAAATCACTTTCTACGGGTTCATTTAGATTTAGATAATGAAAATCCGGTTTTAGGTAAAAATTCGAATAATTAGATAGTTTTTTTTTTTCAACTTAAACATCCCTTTCATTTCCATTTCATAGGGATAGAATTCAAGATTTTACAATTTTAAGAAACTCGTTTTCTTCAAATCTTCAAAAAAGTATGTATATTAAAAATTAAGGAATGACAAATATGAAAATAAGAGCCTCTGTTCGTAAAATTTGTGAGAAATGTCGACTGATACGGAGACGGGGTAGAATTATAGTAATTTGCCCCAACCCGAGACATAAACAAAGACAAGGATAATTCTTCTAAACGGGGAAAGGGGGGCTCTCTAAAGGACCCGATGTCCAAATCAAATAAGGGATCTATTTTGACATAAAATGGATATATCCATAGACCTTCGACTTAGATTTATGAGATGATAAAATATGGCAAAACTTTTACCAAGAATTGGTTCGCGCAGGAATGGACGTATTGGTTCACGTAAGAATGCACGTAAAATACCAAAAGGAGTGATTCATGTACAAGCAAGTTTCAACAATACTATTGTGGCCGTTACAGATGTACGGGGTCGGGTGATCTCTTGGTCTTCCGCCGGAACTTGCGGATTCAAGGGCACGAGAAGAGGAACGCCATTTGCTGCTCAAACTGCAGCAGGAAATGCTATTCGGACGGTAGTAGATCAAGGTATGCAACGAGCAGAAGTCATGATAAAAGGTCCTGGTCTCGGAAGAGATGCGGCATTAAGAGCTATTCGCAGAAGTGGTATACTATTCAGTTTTGTCCGAGATGTAACCCCTATGCCACGTAATGGCTGCAGGCCCCCGAAAAAGACGTGTGTAAAAATAAAGATTGAAAAGATTTCAAGAGAAATAAATAATTAAATGATTTGATCAAAAATATTATTATTATGGTTCGAGAGAAAGTAACAATATCTACTCGGACACTGCAGTGGAAGTGTATTAAATCAAGAGACGATAGTAAGCGGCTTTATTATGGACGCTTTATTCTGTCTCCGCTTATGAAGGGTCAAGCCGACACAATAGGTATTGCGATGCGAAGAGCTTTGCTTGGAGAAATAGAAGGAACACGTATCACACGCGCAAAATCCGAGAACATAGCACACGAATTTTCTACTCGAGCAGGTATTCAAGAATCAGTACATGAAATTTTAATTAATTTGAAAGAAATTGTATTAAGAAGCAATTTATACGGAACTCGTGACGCGTCTATTTGCGTTAAGGGTCCTGGATATGTAACTGCTCAAGACATTATCTTACCGCCTTCTGTGGAAATCATTGATAATACACAACATATAGCTAGCTTAACGGAACCAATGGATTTGTGCATTGAATTACAAATCGAGCGGAATCG